ATTGGACGATGATTGATATCTACTAATCACAAGGATATTGCTACCTTGTATTTTATTTTTGGTATTTGATCAGGTATGTTGGGTACTAGTTTTAGGACTCTTATCCGATTTGAGCTTACTCAGCCTGGTGATTTTATAATGGATTTTGATTATTATAATTCTGTAGTGACTGCCCATGCTTTTATTATAATTTTCTTTATAGTTATGCCTATTATGATAGGGGGTTTTGGAAACTTGCTGGTTCCTGTGATGATTGGAGCTACAGACATGGCTTACCCTCGTTTAAATAACATAAGATTTTGACTTTTACCCCCTTCTCTTTCTCTCTTGATTAGTTCTGCTGTAGTGGGGTCTGGGGTTGGTACTGGGTGGACTGTTTATCCCCCTCTTTCTAATGGGATTTTTCATTCTGGTCCTGCAGTTGATTTTGGTATTTTAAGATTACACATTGCGGGGGTTTCTTCTATTCTTGGTGCTATTAATTTTATTGTTACTATTTTTAATATGAAAACTTTAGGTATATCTTGATCTAACGTGCCTTTATTTGTTTGGTCTGTACTTATTACTTCTTTTTTACTAGCTTTTTCTCTTCCTGTCTTAGCTGCTGCTTTAACTATACTTTTAACAGACCGTAATTTTAATACTACTTTCTTTGACCCTATTGGGGGTGGGGATCCTATTTTATATCAACACTTGTTTTGGTTTTTTGGTCACCCTGAGGTTTATATTCTTATTTTACCTGGGTTTGGTATTATTTCTCATACTGTTAGATTTTATAGAAATAAGACTGAGCCTTTTGGTAGTCTTGGTATAATGTATGCTATAATTTCTATTGGAGTTCTTGGTTTTATTGTATGAGCTCACCATATGTTTACTGTTGGTTTGGATGTTGACACTCGAGCTTATTTTACTGCTGCTACTATGATTATTGCCGTTCCTACGGGAGTTAAAGTATTTAGTTGGTTGGCTACTATGTTGGGGGGTAAGTTAGATTTTAGCCCTTCCTTTTACTGATCTATTGGGTTTGTTTTCCTTTTTACTGTCGGTGGTCTTACTGGTGTTGTGCTTTCTAATTCTTCTTTAGATGTTAGTCTTCATGACACTTATTATGTAGTCGCCCATTTCCACTATGTTCTTTCCATGGGGGCTGTGTTCGCCATTATGGCGGGTATTACTCATTGATTCCCTTACGCTTATGGTATAGTGATGAATCCTTACCTGTTAAAAGGACAGTTTTGAACTATATTCCTAGGTGTAAATCTAACTTTTTTCCCCCAACATTTCTTAGGTCTTAATGGTATACCTCGACGTTACTGTGATTACCCTGATGGTTTTACTTATTGAAATACTATTTCTAGGATTGGTAGAGTTGTTACTATTTTTTCTATTATTTTCTTTCTTTATATTATCTGAGAGTCTCTTTCTAACCCTCGAGTGATGCCTTCTTTTGTTTCTCCTAACAGAAGAAATGAATTAATGATTGAATCTCCTTTCCCAGCTCACACTAATGTAGAGTCTTGTAAGGTTATTAGAGGTGTGGTTCTTCTTTAATTTTAAATGCCAAGATGATTAGCTTTAGGGTTTCAAGATAGAAGCTCTCCTAGAATGGGGGAGCTTTCTTGTCTTCACGATCACGTGATGACTATTATATTTAGGATTATTATTCTTATTACTTATATTATGGTTTATCTTTTAGTTAATACTAAATATTACAAGTTTTTATCAGAAGGTACTTTTATTGAGACTATTTGATCTATAGTGCCTGCTTTTCTTTTAATTATTCTAGTTTTACCTTCTATAAAAGTTCTTTACATGATAGAGGATGTTAAGTCTCCTGTATTGACTTTTAAAATTGTGGCCCATCAGTGATACTGGAGATATGTGGTGCCTCTTTTTAAGAATTTTTCTTATTCTTTTAACTCATCTGAAAGATTAAGTTCTTATGAGTTTGATTCCATGTTGGAAGAGCACTCTTTAGGTTCTGACTTTCCTCGTTTATTAGGGTGTTCTTCTGATTTGTTTGTCCCTGTTAATACTACCTCTCGTCTTTTAATTACTTCTACAGATGTTATTCATTCTTTTGCTCTCCCCTCTTTAGGCTTAAAGGTTGATGCTCTTCCTGGTCGTATTAATCAATTATTTTCTAATCCTTCTCGGGTAGGAAGATTTTTTGGTCAGTGTTCTGAGATTTGCGGCTCTAACCATTCTTTTATGCCTATTAGCCTTAAGGTTTGTGGGTTGACTGATTATGACAATGTTAGTAAATCTTATTTGCTTGACATTGTTGGAGATTCTTTAGGAGGGGATTTTTCTTTCTAGCTTAAGCTTCAGTTATTAGTAATATAGCCTTGTCATGGCTAAGAGCTTATGGCTTAATTCTTCCTCAAATAATACCTCTTCCTTGGTTGATAGTGTTTTTTATAATTTTTGTTTGTGTGTATTCGGTTTCTTTGTACGTTAGTGGGTTTTCTTTTTCTTATGGTTCTGCTTTAAAGCCATTAAAGTCTTCTTCTTCTGATCTTCCTTGATAGATAAATGATAATGACTAATCTATTTTCTATTTTTGACCCTTCTCTTAGGTTGTTTTCTGTTTCTTGAGTAATGTGTCTTTTCGTGTTGTTGCTTCTACCTAGTGTATACTGGCTGGGGGGTTCTTTTTATTTTTCTTTTTACGGTTTGCTGTCTTCTGTTAAGAAGGAGATAGACTACGTTCTTAAACACCCTGTTAAGGGTTGTTATGTTTTTATTGGCTCAATTTTTATTACAGTAGGGCTGTATAATTTCTTAGCTTTGTTCCCTCATGTGTTTTCTGTTACCTCTCACATATTAGTTACCTTACCTTTTTCTTATTCTTTCTGGTCTGGTATTATTATTTTTAGTTGGGTTAGATCTTTAAAACATTTTTTAGCCCACTTGATTCCTGTGGGTACGCCTTTGGCTCTTATGAGATTTATAGTTCTTGTAGAAGTGTTAAGGAATTTAATTCGTCCTTTAGCTTTAACTTTTCGATTGACTGCTAATATAATGGCAGGCCATTTATTAATGTCTTTGATTGGTGGCGCCCTTATTAGACTGCCTTTTAGTTTTATAGTTTTAGGCTCTCTTGTACAATCTCTATTGGTTTTTATAGAGTTAGGGGTTTCTGTTATTCAGGCTTATGTTTTTTCTACTTTGTTGCTTCTTTATCTTTCTGAGGGGGAGCATTAGATTTTTAGTTTAAATGAAAAAATTCAATCCGTTCCATTTAGTAGAGCTAAGTCCTTGGCCTATCTTAACTTCTTTTTCTTTCTTGAGTTTTGCTTTAGGTGTTATTATTATAGTTCGTTCTTTTGATTGTGTTCCTTTCTTGTTTTCTTTGTTTTTACTTTTATTTTCTTCTTTTTTATGAGGTCGTGACGTACACCGTGAGGGTTGTTATGAGGGGTGACACAATTTGGAAGTTACTGTTGGTTTTAAGGTGGGTATAATTTTGTTTATTCTTTCAGAATGTTTTTTCTTTTTGGGTATATTCTGAGGCTACCTTCATTTAGCTGAGGCCCCTGCTGTTGAGTTGGGGGGAGTTTGACCTCCTGTGGGTATTACCCCCTTTGACCCTAAAGGTATTCCATTTCTTAACACCATTTTATTAGTCTCTTCAGGTGTCTCAGTAACTTGAACCCACCATGCTATAGAAGTGGGTGATTTTAAAGCTAGACTGGTTTCTCTTTTGTTGACAGTTTTACTTGGTGCTACATTCACTTCTTTTCAGTTACTAGAATATTATGTGGCTAGGTTTACTTTTTCTTGTTCTTCTTATTCTTCTGTTTATTTTATGGGCACTGGTTTCCATGGCCTCCACGTTCTTATTGGTAGGGTATTGCTTTTGATTTGCTTGTTTCGATTCTCTTATCTTACTATTAGGCCTAATCACAGAGTAGGTTTTGAGTGTTCTGTTTGATACTGACACTTTGTTGACATTGTGTGGTTCTGTCTTTATTTAGTTTTTTACTGATGAGGGGTTTAACTTGTTTATAAACCCTTTAGTATATAGAGTATGATTAATTTCCAATTAATAGGATTTAAGGGTTATTAAGCTTTTATTCTACTCTTTGGTTTGTCTTGTGTTATTGTTAGTTTTATGTTTAGTGGTTTATGTGATTAGATTTTCTTTAGAGAAGTCTTTTGAGGATAAGGGGAGCTCTTTTGAATGTGGGTTTCAGCCCTTTAGGGGAAGGGGTTTTACCTTTTCAATACCTTTTTTTGTTATTTCTTTAATATTTTTACTTTTTGATGTCGAAATTTTGTTAGTTTGTTTCTACCCTTTGTTTTATTCCTTTTCTTTTTATTCTTCCTTAGTTATTTGATTGGTGCTGTTATTTGTTTTGTTGGCCACTCTTTTTGAGTGATTTAAGGGTGTGCTAAGTTGGGTTTAAAAAGAGAAGGGTGTCTTAATTTTTCGTTGACTTAGCTTTTTACGATTAGTTTCGACCTAGTCTTTTGTTGGCTAAATTTTTCAGCTGTTTGAGACAATTTAAAGCTTAAAGCTTAGGGGCTCATAATCTCTAGAGTTTGATTGTCGCCTCCTATTATACTTAACTTTGAAAGTTTTGTTTGGAATTTTCCTAGGGGCTTTTATCTCTTTAATTCTTTAGATTTGCAATCTAATGTTGTTTCAACTTAAGAGATACCATCAACCTCTAGGGTTATTCTATATAAGATTACGGCTTTGGGAGTTGTAGAATTTACCCTTGATGAGGGACGGATTTTATATAGGAGCTGTAAACTCTTATCTTTATGTCGTCATAGCCTTAAGATATGATTAATCTTTATGCCTTTTAAGCATAGAAAGCTTGGAGCAGGTTGTCCAAACATAGTTATTAAATAATATCTCTTTGTTAATGAGAAGGTTAAGTTTTGGTTTATTCGATAAAAGTTTTTGTTTTATTTAAAAATTTACTTTATGGGGGATAACCTATTTTTCCAATGGTTGAACTTATACAAAATTTGTTATAGAGCTTAAAGACAAAGTTTGTGCCAGCAGTCGCGGTCATACTCTATTTAAAAAATCTTTTTATAACCTAAAGGTGCACCCAACTTTCTTTATTCATTAGGTGAAATTTTGAATTTTTATTGTTTTTCTTATGGTTGGTAATTAGAATTCTTACTAGGATTAGAGACCCTATTATTCTAAGAATGCTTTAAAGTAGTAAATGATTATCTCTAAACTTAATTTTTCTGGCGGTTCACCACTCTAACAGAGGAGCTTGTTAAGTATAATTGATAACCCGCTTTTATTTTCACCATCTTTTATTTTTATGTACGGCTGTTAAGCTTTAAGATACAGCTTATTGCTAAATCCTTTATTTAGACAAAGTTCAGGTCAATGTGTAGACTATAAGGTGGGGCTAAATGAGCTACAATAATTTCTTTGTTTAGTAGTATAAACATTAAATTGGATTTGTTAGTAAATTGAGAATTAAACTCTCTCTTGGTGTAGATTTTGGTGTAAGTACATATCGCCCGTCACTCTTTTGATAGATAAGTCGTAACAAAGTAGAAGTACTGGAAGGTGTTTCTTGTTTAGAGTTCTTATAGTTTTGCTTACAACAAAACTTTTTATAACTCTTTTATTCTTTATTGTTGAGTTTTGGTTAGTTTCTTGTTTTCCTTGAGGTAATTTTTAGTTCTCCTGTAAAGGGTTATTTTAAATTTTTGGTTTACCTTTTGTATAAGGGTTTCTAGAATGAAGAAAATTTTCTTTTTTAGAATTAGGGGGATCTTGGATTGTTATTTTAAACTTAATATTATTTTTAATTCTTTCTAAGGAGTGATACGCTTACGTCCCTTAATCTATCTAGTTTTTATGCTTCCTAAGAAGGGTAACCCTTCTTATTTGGTGTGTTAGTTAAAATGTTATGTTGCCTTAATAGTAGGTTTTTGTGTAATAACGAACATTGTTTTTCTCATCTTATATTTTTTTGCTATAAACTAAAATTAATTAGTTTATGAGTAGAGTGTTAGTTTAATTTTTTATTTTATTTTTATTTTCTTTTGTTAAATCTTTGTTTTTTACTCTTTACCTTTCGATTTGTTTATTAAAATCTTAGCTAAGATTTTCTTAGTTTCTTCTGCCCTATGGAATTTCTTAATGGCTGTGGTTTCCACACTAAGGTAGCGAAATCATTAGTTACTTAATTAGTAACTTGTATGAAAGGAGAGATCGGCAGGCTATTCTTAAGTGGGTTTGAAATTATACTGTCGTTGAAAATAACGACTTTTACTCTAAGACAAAAAGACCCTAGAATTTTTATAAGTTTTCTTATTTGGTTGGGGCAACAATAAAATTTTAATATTTTTATCTTTATTTTTCTTTGAACTCTTCTTAAGGAGAGATTGGAAAATACTCTAGGGATAACAGCTTTATGACCTTTTTGAGTTCTTATTACTAAGGTTGCTTGGGACCTCGATGTTGGATTAAGGGTGCTTCAGAGGCGTAGAGGCTCTGGTAGCTAGACTGTTCGTCTATTAAATCCTTACATGATCTGAGTTAAAGTCGGCGTGAGCCAGACTGGATTTTATCTAGAGTTCTAAACAATTTCTGTGGATCAGTACGAAAGGACCTTCCACAGGTTATTTTTAATCTTTAATAAATTTTTAAGGCTTTAAGTTAACATAAACTATACGTCTTCAAAACGTAAAATCTTAAGCTTTCGTAGGGGTAGGGGTTATAAGATTTAGTTGAAAATTAAAATTTTTCTCTAAATCTTAGTACATGCAGGTTGAGATCAAGATTATACCTAGCCTGTAGGGTAGAGCTAGCTTTCAAGCCATTATTATCAGGAGGTCATAACGTACTCGGGGGAAAGCACAGCGCACCCAGACGAATAAGGCGCACACTAAGAAGGTTTTTAGTAAAACCCTCCTTGCTCCTAGGAAAAAAATTGAGGTAATAAATCTTAGGAATATGATTATTCCGTATTCCCTGATAAAAATGAAGGCGAACAAGCCCCCTCCGTACTCAATATTAAATCCTGAGACAATCTCAGACTCCCCCTCAGCTAAATCAAACGGAGTCCGGTTTGCTTCTGCTATGCATAGTATGAGTCATGATAAAAACAAGGGGGCGGAGAATAGTATGAATCAGTAGCCTTCTTGGTTTGCTTCCAGGCTTCCCATGTTGTAGGACTTCGTTAAGTAAACTAGTGCTAGTAAGTACAGGACTAAACAAACCTCATATGAGATAATTTGAGCTACAGCTCGATGTCCACCTAGCAGAGCATATTTGGAATTTGACCCTCAACTGGTTAGTAAAAACCCGTAGGCGGATAAACTTATAATAGACAGGATAACTATGATTTTTATGCCCCCTAATGAAGAGAAGCTAAAGTCATATCACCCCCAACATAGTAGTATAAGCAAGATTCTTACACAAGGCCCTAAGTAGAACATGAATATTTTTACGGGTGAGAATTTAGGGAATTCTTTAGTTAACAGCTTCAATGCATCCGCGATGGGTTGAGACAACCCTCAGATAAGAACTTTATTCGGCCCCTTTCGATAGTGTATTAGCCCTATGACTTTACGCTCTATTAAAGTGAAGAAAGCTACCCCTAATAGAACACCTACTACAGAGAATAAAAAATCTAAGTGGTACACGATGGTATTTATAGAATGGTGGGACCACCCCTGAACCATTGAGAAGATGGTATTTATAGAATGGTGGGATCATTCTTAACCAGTCTTTACTTAGTATGATGAGATTATTGTCTTTTTAGGGGAGAATATAGCTTTGTTAATACAAACTATTCTCACTAAGATTACTATCATTCCTATAATTAGTATAGGTCTTCTGGACATTATTCTTGTTGATAGGTTGTTTGTTGTTTGTTTATTCTCTAGTATCCTAGTGTTTCTTAGCATCACACTAGCTACTACGACTATTATTACTGTGGTCTTGTTGATGTTTTTTCTTTCGTAGTTTGTTATTATGGCACAATAACAGAATAGAATTATTATTCCTGATGAGAAGGAGATAACTACTCCTGCTCTAGGGAAAATTGATAGGGTTGATGAAAAAGCTCTCACCCTTACAATTAAGGATGCTACTGTGATTGTGAAGGCTACTTTGATTGGTGAAACCAGCGGGATTAGGATAACGCACGATATAATTAAGGCTATTATTCCTTATTTTATTCCTTTGATTTACAAAATCAATGTTCTTTAGAACTTAAAAGGAAAATGGTTTTTTGTTTTTTCTTGTTTTTTGTGGGTTTCTATGTATTTTATTTCAGCTCTTTTCATTCTTTGATTGTTCTTCTTTTTGTTGAGGTTCTTATTTTAGGGGTTTTATGTTTTTTATTTTTTATAGGTTACAGGTGATTTTTTTGTTTAATGTTTTTGTTGGTTGCTGTTTGTTTGGGGGCTTATGGGGTTTCTTTATTTGTTTCTTTAACTCGTTCTAAGGGGGTTAATTATTTTCTTTCTTTTTAAACCTATTTAAAATGGCTTTAAGTTTTTTTTGTTCTTTGATTTCTTTTTTTGTCTATTTTGACTCTTTTTTTCTTTTTTGATCCTTTCCTTTAATTTTTTTTGTTTTTTATTACCTCTATGGTGGGTTTTGTGACGGTTTATTTTTCAGGGATTTTATTTCTTTGGTTTTGATTTTTGTTACTCTTTGGGTTTTTTTGTTTTCTATTCTTTCAATGTCTTTAAGGTTTTACAGGTTTCTGATTCTTTGGCTTATATTTTCTTTTTTGCTTTTTAGTTTTCTTACCTCTAATTATTTACTTTTTTACTCTTCTTTTGAGTTTGTTTTTGTCATGATATTTAGGTTTCTGCTTGGTTGAGGTAAAACCGCTGAGCGTTTACAAGCTTCTTTTTATATATTCTTTTATACTATAGTTTTTTCTTTACCTTTTCTAGTTATGCTAGTTAATTGTTTTTATGAGTTCTCAGGTCTTTTTATTTCTTTAGGTGTTTTTACTTATTTTGATTTTTTTTGGGTGTTTATATTTCTTGTTTTTGTTGTAAAACTTCCTTTGTTTGGTTTTCATCTTTGATTGCCTAAAGCCCATGTAGAAGCTCCTGTTGCCGGTTCTATGATTCTTGCTGGGGTTTTACTAAAATTGGGGGGTTACGGGATTTTTCGATTTTTTCCTGTTGTTGGGGAGCTAAGCTATTCAAATAGGGTGTTTTTAAACTATTTATTTTATGTTGGCCTCTATGGGGGTGTTTTTGTTAGTCTTTTATGTGTGCGTCAGATAGACTTAAAAATAATGATTGCTTATTCTTCTGTTGTTCACATGAGTGTTATGGTTTTAGGGTTTTTGAGTTTCACTTCTTGGGGTGTTTATGGTTCTATTATAATAATAGTAGCCCATGGTTTTATTTCCCCTATAATGTTCTACCTTATGACTTATGTTTATGACTTTAAGCATTCTCGTAGAATTATGATTCTAAAGGGTGTTTTATTAGTTAGACCTCTTTTTTGTATACTTTGATTTTTTTGTTGTTCCTTAAATTTGAGTCTTCCTCCTTTTATATCTTTCTTTTCTGAGGTGATTATTGTTGGTTCTTTGCTTTCTTTTTCTCTGTTTGAGTGAGTTATGGTTATTTTTTCTTGTTTTTTTACTGGGGTTTACTGTATTTTTATGTATACTACAATATCGCACGGTGACAGGGTTTATAATTTTTTTTATTTTCTCGATACTAAGACAATTTTAGTTTCTCTTTCTCATTGTTTTTTTGTCTTATTTTATCCGGTAGTTTTCTTTTTACTGTGATTAATTAGTTTATTAAAAATATTAGTTTGTGGAACTAAAGAATTTATTAGTCATATTCCTTCTTTTTTCTTTTTTGTTTTTTGTTTTTTTTCTTTCTTCTTTTTCTATAGGAGTCTTTTTAATAGACTACGGTTCTATTTGTATTGAGGTTTTTATACCTTTTTACTTGTTGAGGGAGATACCTTTTTCTTTTTGTGTGGACTATGTGTCTCTTTTTTTCTTTTCTGCGGTTTCTTTAATTTCTAGTGTGGTTTTTCTTTATAGAAAGTTTTACATGGACGATTCTTATTCAGATGTGAATTATATGAATTCTCGTTTCTTTTATCTTTTATTTTTGTTTGTTGTTTCTATAATGTTTTTAGTTTTTTCTGGTTCTTGGGTTGTTGTAATACTTGGCTGAGATGGTTTAGGTTTAGTTTCTTTTCTTTTGGTGATTTATTATAATAACAGGTCTAGATTAGATTCTGGTATGATTACTGTTTTTACTAATCGTGTGGGGGATTGTCTTTTTATTTTGAGGTTTATGCTTATGTTTTATTCGGGGTGGGTATGTCTTGATTTTTTATCTTTCGAGAGTTGTTTGTTTTTCAGATTTGTTGTTTTTGTTGGTAGCATCACCAAGAGTGCTCAACTTCCCTTTTCTTCTTGGCTTCCTGCTGCTATGGCTGCTCCTACTCCGGTTTCTTCTTTAGTTCACTCCTCTACTTTGGTTACTGCTGGGGTTTATTTGCTTGTTCGCTTTAACTTTCTTATTGAGTCTTGTTATTTTATTTTAGCTCCTCTTTCATTATTTACTATATTTTTGGCGGGTGCTTGTGCTGTTTATGAATTAGATTTTAAAAAAGTGGTTGCTATATCTACCCTTAGTCAATTAGGTTTTATAATTTTTTCTATTTCTTCTGGTTTTTGACTTTTGAGTTTTTTACATATGATTTTTCACGCTTTTTTTAAGAGCTCTCTTTTTCTTTCTACAGGTAACTTAATACACTATTTATTAGGGGATCAGGATTCTCGTAATTTTGGTTCTTTAGGTTCTTCCTTTTTTTCTAAGCTTCTTTTTTCTATAAGAAGACTTAGTCTAATAGGTTTTCCCTTTTCTCTGGGGTTTTACTCTAAGGATACCATTTTGGGTGAGGTTCTTTTTAATTTTTCTTCTTTAATTTCTTTTTTATTCATCTTGGGGTGTTGTTTTACTGTTGCTTACAGGATTCGTTTGGTTTATACGGGTTTTATAAATTTTTCTACCTTTTTAAACAGGTTTTCTTTTTCTGAGGACAAATTTTTCTTTTACCCTATTGTTTTTCTTTATCTTATATGTGTCTTTTTGGGAAATTTTTTCTTTTTCCTTTTTCTTCCCCCTTTGGTTCTTTCCTTTATAGAGTTTTTCTTGGGTTTACTTATCATTGCTTCAGGTTTTTTGGTTTTTTTACTTTCTCCTGGGTTTTATTTTTTAGTGAGTTCTTTAATAAGAATTTCTTTTCTTTCTATTTTAAGTTCTTCTCTAATGTCTAGTCTTACTCCTAAATTTTTCTTTAAGGGAGAATATTCCTGGGGGGAATTTTTAGGGGGAGGAGGTTCTCTCCTTGTTATACATGTGATGAAGAGGTACGGAATTCGGCTCTACGCGTTATTTTTTATGCCCCTTGTGATAATTGTGGGTGTATTTTATGCCATGATAAATTAATGTCATTAGTCCAGGTTGGGCGTTAGCTTTGAAGGGGCTAAAGGTTTCAGGCATTTCTCCTTATTATTAGCTAATATATATATATATATATATATATATATATATATATATATATATATATGTATATGTATAATATATATATTTATATATTATATTAATGTATATTAATTATATTAATATACATTATAAATAATATATAATAAATTAAATATATAGTATAATTTTAATTATTAATATTTATATATAAATAGTATTATAACTAATAAATATATTATTTATAATACTATATTAATATAAATAGTATCCCTCAGTAAATAAGTTTATATACAATAGGTTTAGACAAGTTAAAAAAACCTTTCAGGTTTTGTCTAAACCTATTATAAAGTATTAAAATATAAAGGCACTCCAAAAGGATTTACAGGATTAGAAGTCCGTCATACATGCCTTGAGAACTAAACCTTCAACTTCAAAGGTTGATATGCCTTACACTTAAACTCAAACTAGGCCTTTTACGTTTTACCCTATCAAGATAAATCCTTTTAAGGTTAGGCCTAATGTTAGCAGTAGTATAAAAGAAAGCATTCTTGTTAGTGTTACTATTTTTGTTGTTTTTACCTCCTTGTTGGATTTGTAAGTGTTTTGGGATTTTGTGGGTCTTCAAGCCATTTCATTTAAGGTTATTCATAGGTAGTGGTAAAGAAAATAACGAGCGATTAAAACTAAAGATAATAAAACTTCTCTAGGTATTTCACTTTCAATTGCTCTTTTAATGATTAGCACTTTTGCTCAAAACATGGTTAGAGGGGGTAGCCCGCCTATATTGCTTACCACTAGGGTGCCGGATCAGAATGGTATACCTGTTTTTATGGATTTTAACGTTATTGTTATTATTCTTTTTAAAGTTACCCACAAGGTGATAGAGTAAATCAATAAGAACAGGAAGAATGTGTCTATACAGCATACTGATGCTACTATCAACCACCCATTGTTGTTAAGGGATGAAGACGCTAAAATTCTCTTTACTGATAGGGATTTAATTAAGTTTGTTACAGGGGTTGCTAAGGTAATGACGGCTAGTGCTAAAATGAGCAACTTTATTTCTTCTTTTTCTAGGATTCTTAAAATTAGAATAATGGGAAGAATTTTTTGTCATGTTATCACTAAAAGTATCGATCTTTGTTTTATTTCTATACTGTCAATTAATTTTATATACCACAAGTGGATAGGTCACACCCCTATTTTTATTAGCAAGCAAAATATTAGAAGGGTTTGAGAGATTGATGATTCCTGTGAGGTTGCCAAGACCAGAAGTACTACTGATGCTATTACTTGGATAATATAGTACAGGAAGATGGGGGATTCTTGATATTTTCTTTCTTTCCTGTTTTTTGAAATAACTCAACATATGGCCAGAGTGTTAATTTCTAGACACACCCATACTGTAATTCAGCTGGACCTTGATAATCCTATTATTGTAGAGAGAATAAGTATTCTTACTATACCCCTAAACTTCTTTAACATTGAAAAAGTTATGTTCATTTAAACTATAGGGGGATTTTACTAAAGTATTATGGCTGTTGAAAAATAAGCTACCGTTAATACTTGCCCAATAGACACAAAGGGTGGTTCTACTGGGTTTGCTCCGATCCAAGTAAGAAGTCCTACCAGAACAATAAAAACTCAAAATAGAGCTTTTTTTGTTGGTGAAAATTTTTTATTTAATTGGTTTGATTTAATAGTAAGCACTAGTAAGATTAAAATAGCCCCTACTATTGCTAACACTCCCCCTAGTTTTGAGGGAATTGATCGTAGAATGGCATAGGCGAATAAGAAATACCATTCAGGTTGAATATGTGCTGGGGTTGTTGTTATTCTTGCTACGTTGAAGTTTTCCACATCCCCTAATATATTAGGCCTTATAGTTAACAGAATTCTGAAAGATACTATAATTAATATTAGGGGCGTTGTGTCTTTTACTATGAAGTAGGGGAAGAATTTTATTTTATCATAATCAGGGTTAGTGCCTGTTGGGTTTGATGAGCCTGGTTTGTGGAGTATGATTAGGTGAACTATAACTAAAGCAGCTACAACCAGAGGAATTAAAAAGTGTAGGGAGAAGAATCGGTTAAGTGTAGGCTGTGAAACAGAGAAGTTTCCCCAGAATCATTGTGTGACATCTTTTCCAATGTAGGGAATTGCTGTGATTATTCTAGTAATTACTGTTGCTCCTCAGAAAGATATTTGTCCTCATGGTAAAACGTACCCTATAAAGGCTGCTCCTATGGTGGCTAGTAAGATAATAACCCCAGAAGTTCATACTATTGGAAGCTTTATTGGGGAGTTGAAATAGATTCCTCGTGCAATATGGATGTACATTAAGATGAAGAACAAGGATGCTCCATTTATATGGAGGTACCGTATTACCCATCCTGAGTCAATGTCTCGTATGATGTGGATTACAGAATCAAATGCTAATTCTGTTGAGGCCACATAGTTTATAGAAAGCACAAGGCCTGTTACAATTTGGAGAACCAGGGTTATTCCCAGTAGGAATCCTATATTTCACAGGAAGGAGATTGAGAAGGGCGTGGGAAGGGATACTAAAGAGTTTTTAGTTATTTCTATAAGTGGGTCTTTCATGATTAAATTAAATTTTTTCATTTGATTGTAAATTTTCCTTAAAATTCTAAATTTTATGCAATAGTCTGCTTTTACAATTTTTATTTCTGGATGGAAAGTACTTTTTTTGCACGAAAGTCTTTAGAACCAACCTTTAATGTAGCATAAAATAATGCAAAGAGTTTAAGCCTCTTAGATTTTCATTTAAA